TGAGCTGCCATCCACGCACGAATACCTTCGTTTAAAAGAATATTTTTGGTGTAGAAAGTCTCAAATTCAGGATCTTCCGCTGCACGGATTTCCTGGGAAACGAAGTCATAGGCACGTAGGTTCAGAGCCAGGCCAACTACCCCAATAGCACTCATCCACAAACCGGTGACGGGTACAAATAGCATAAAGAAATGTAACCAACGTTTATTGGAAAAAGCAACACCAAAGATTTGGGACCAAAAGCGGTTAGCAGTGACCATTGAATAAGTTTCTTCCGCTTGAGTTGGGTTAAAAGCTCGGAAGGTATTTGCACCATCACCATCTTCGAATAGAGTGTTTTCTACAGTAGCCCCATGAATAGCGCATAGCAGAGCTGCACCTAATACTCCAGCAACTCCCATCATATGAAAGGGGTTCAACGTCCAATTATGAAATCCCTGGAAGAAAAGGATGAATCGAAATATAGCTGCTACGCCAAAACTCGGTGCAAAGAACCAACCTGATTGTCCCAGTGGATAAATAAGGAATACGGAAACAAAAACAGCGATTGGACCAGAAAATGAAATTGCATTATAAGGACGCAATTGAACAGACCGAGCAAGTTCAAATTGACGTAACATGAAACCTATTAGTGCAAAAGCCCCATGGAGAGCGACAAAAGTCCACAGACCACCTAATTGACACCAACGAGTAAAATCTCCTTGTGCTTCCGGTCCCCATAGTAGCAACAAAGAGTGTGCTAAACTATTGGCAGGGGTGGAAACCGCCGCCGTTAAGAAATTGCAACCTTCCAAATAGGAACTAGCCAATCCATGGGTATACCAAGAAGTTACAAAAGTAGTCCCTGTAAACCAACCCCCTAAAGCGAAATAAGCACAAGGAAAGAGCAATAGGCCGGACCATCCTACAAAAACGAAACGGTCCCTTCGTAACCAGTCGTCCATAATATCAAATAGATCATTTTCTTCTTTAGGAACTCTACCAAGGGCTATAGTCATAGTCATCCTCCTATTCAATTACTTCAACCATTTCCGAGCACCTCATATTACTTCCAAGGCATATGATAGTTTGATTATCTGTGGACGATTTCTTTCTCGTTCAATGCCCTTTTTCAATGGTCTCGAAGATAGAAATAGAAATTTTGCATTTTTATCTATGGAGTCACAACGGAAGTCGTGGTAAATCCAAGAATTTCATTAGATTCATTTTTCTTATACTATAGAAATAAGGAAATAAACATTTATAAGGGAATAAACATTTGAATTCAGCATTATTCTATGATTCCTATTTCAAAGCCTATCTTTTAAGGGAAAAATAACCCAACCCCTCTTTTCTCATTCGCTCGCTATTGCATGGGTGGAAGAACAAAAATAGGATTCTGAAAAAAAAAGAAAGATATTGAAAAGAAAAATTGACTAGAGTTGCGATTTCTTCTTATTCTTTATTATTCCTATAGAACGTCTAGTAACAAGAATATCTAGTAACAAGAATATGAAATCGTAAATAGCAAAAAATTCTTGCCTTGCGCGGTCTAAGGAAATACAAAAAATCCACTTATACAATAATTTCATTCACATCGAATTTATATATCAGAATAGTGGATAGAAGCATCATTCAAGGGGTCAGGTCTACTTACTTTATCTTTCTTTCCAATTTTATGGTGGATTTGAAAAGAATTTTTTTTATAACCTTCTTTTTTATTCTAACAAGTCGTATACGGAAATGCCCGCTGAAGAGAAAATTTATCTGATTGTCTCTCAGCCTATATCGAATCGAATTTTAGAAAGAAGAAACAAGAATTTTATCCTTTTTTTATTAACATTAAGAAAAAAGAATATAACAAAAATGGAATTGGCAATATAATTTTTATGCACTTTTGAAATGAAAAAAGGAAGCATTTTTTGTAATCGTTATTTCTTGCCTCTGTCATATCACGAAAACCTTTCGATTTGGAACGGGGAGAGATGGCTGAGTGGACTAAAGCGGCGGATTGCTAATCCGTTGTACAATTTTTTTGTACCGAGGGTTCGAATCCCTCTCTTTCCGCCCCCTCGGATCATTTGGGACTTTCGAATTGTAAGGAATTCGAACCCCCGGATTTTCTCATAGATAAATGTACAAAATAAATCTAATTTGTAAGAAAAAATTCCCAACAATTTTGGATTTTTACTCCTCACGTCCAGGATTACGTCCTGGGTCATTAGATAAGAATCCAAAGATAAAAAGGGAAACAAAGAATATCACTACTGTATAAACAAAGAGTTTGAGAGTAAGCATTACATAATCTCCAAATTTTTTTTTAAGGAATAGATTACCCGTTTTTCCTTACCACACAGATCCACTAGGATGGTTTTTTTTTGACACCTAAAAAAATGAAAAAATCAATTCAGAAAAAAAAAAATTACAAGAAATGCTTATTGCTTTAAGTAGTCTTATCAATATCAAAAATTAGTTTAAGTATTGTGTGGGTACCTAAAGGTACCTTCTCAACGTAGGTGCAGGGGGTATAAAGGCTGATCCAAATTTATTGTTGCAGCTATACATTCAATGTAGAAGAATTAGAATTTTAGAATCGAAAGTTCAACTTCTCGGCTCTTCCACATTTTTTCGTTTTTTTGGAATGAATACATCATTCCATTTGGGAGACAGAACAGAATAGTAAAAATTTCATCGAAAACTTACAGCGGCTTGCCAAACAAACGCTAATAGAAAAAAGAGTACAGGGATGACAGGCATAACATCCACTATTGGGTTAAAAATGGCATAAGCTTCGGGTAATTTGGCTAAGAAAAAACTAGTCGGATAAAGACCAGAATTAAAACAGATAGAGGTTAAACTAAGTATATTAGGCATAACAAGCATTTCGTTTTTGTAGAGTAGATAATTGGATTTTGATTGAGTTATTTTTCTAAGGGAAAAAGGAAAAGAAAAGGTGGATTCAAAATCCTTTTTTCTTCGGACTTTCCCAAACACAAAATACCTCCTTGTATTCCCATTCTCAAATGAGAATGGAAGAAATTCGACTTTCATATAATATCTTAATAGAATTCCATGTAATGATCAATGCATTTTTTGGATTCTATATTATCCGCATGTTTAGAATCCTAGCAAGAAAATATCCCTCGTTTTTTAGGTAATTGAAGTGGGATTGACGAATTTTATATAATAAAAATAAGTGTCGCATAAAACAAAATGGGGCGTGGCCAAGTGGTAAGGCAGCGGGTTTTGGTCCCGTTATTCGGAGGTTCGAATCCTTCCGTCCCAGATTTTTTTTCATGAAACGAAAGATAGAATCCTATTGTGCCCTGCACGACACAAAAGCTTATTAAAGAGAATAATTAGTTCTTATGAACTCTTAAATTAGATGCATTTCTAAGGATTCTTTTTCTTTCTCATTCAGAAAACAAAATCAAATGTCAAGTCCAATCAAATTGAATATCTTTATTTTTCATTAAAAATTGTTGTCTGTCAGGCACATTCAGGATATGCTCCTGCTACTCATTACTCATATGTGTATGTGTTTTGAAATTCGAAGTTTTTAGATAAACTTTATGTTCCATACCCATGAAGTGGGAATTCTTACAGGATACATTTGACACCTAATGTGAAGAAAAAGGGGTTTCCATTCTACGCATAGAGACTAGATTTTTCTATTTTAGGCATTATCTGATTTGCAAATATCCATTTCTAAATCAATGGAATGTATGGAATGTGAGGATTAGAGATAAATTCATATATTCTGTCTACTCGACTTTGGAATTGATTGAAAAACAAAAATTTATGAGGCAAAACACTGTATAAAAAATAAGACCTATCCCTTTATGATACAGATAGATTTTTTTTTGTTATATTATTTGTTGTATTTTTAGTAAAAAGAGGGGCTTTTCGTTGGATAGGATAGAATGGATTCAAAAAAATCATACTTTTCGTATTTTTCATTTTTCGTTCTTTTGTTACTCCTGTTATTCCAGTCGAAGAACTAGGAAAAGTTTATAACTAACAAAAAACTGCTAATCTTTTCATTGGCATAGTTTATTTGTTGGAGAAGAGTTGATTCTTCTCATTTCAGGATTGATCATCTAGAGTTCTCTGTTGAGGATGGAAATTCAATAATAAATAAGTCTTAAGCAAACTAGTTTATTCCTCTTTTTCAAACTATGTTTCATTCATATGCATATGATAGAATATGGGTTTAAATAAATTGGATCCTTGCAGAGTCTTCCCCGATAAATACTTATTTCTTTTATCCATATTTTTTTTCTTTTATCCATATTTTTCCATAGATAGCAAGTTTGAATTAGTATACAAAACCAATGACTATTCATGATTCTATCCATATTGGATCAATTCTCGATACCACTAATGAAATTAGAGGAATGTTATGGTAAAACTTCGTTTAAAACGATGTGGTAGAAAGCAACGTGCGACTTGAAGGAGATGATCGATTGTGGATTTCGCTATCCACCATTTTCCATAGTAATGAAAATGCTCTTGGCTCGACATAGTCTGTTCTATTTGTCCCGAACCTAATTTGCGCTGGGCTGGGTTGTTTGTAAGTAAATAGTACATGATGGAGCTCGAAAAGACAGAATTGATTTTTTTATCAAGGGAAAGAATCTAGGGTTAGTGAAAACTAATAAATTAGGCCAACTTTGTCAGTCTATCCTTAATATAGAAATTGAAAGGTTAAAATAAGAAAAAGTAGAATTTTGGAAGATTGGAAAACTTTTTCGATTAAAAGTCTATCAGAATCAATCGTTCATATTCGATTTCTCTAGAAGAGGAAAATGTTTTATTGAAGGAAATAAGAAAAAAAGAAAGGGTATGTTGCTACTCTTTTGAAAGAAAAAAGAATAGGAATTCCCGAAGTAATGTCTAAACCCAAGGATTTCACAAATCAAAGATAAAGGATTCCGGAACAAGTAAACATGATTTTCAATCATCTCAACAATAGAATTAAATCAGAATAAGGAATAAAAGTAAATTTGTTCGAGATGAGATAAAGAAAAGAGTTTAGAGACGACTCAAAAAATTTCGAAGGATTTCTCTTTTGAATTCTGTCAGTCAAAATTAGCCGACTTGAGTCATGAGTATAAATGAAATTTGTTTTTTCTTCTATAAGGAAATTAATGCAAGTCATAGTCTAATTTCTATCTACTTGTATTATAGATGGAAATTAGAATCATTTTCTCGAGCCGTATGAGGAGAAAACCTCCTATACGTTTCTAGGGGGGGCATTGTTTATCTACATCTATCCCAATAAGCTGTCTATCGAATCGTTGCAATTGATGTTCGATCTCGAAGAGAAGGAAGAGATCTTCAAAAAGTTGGTTTTTATGATCCGATAAAGAATCAAACTTGTTTAAATGTTCCAGCTATTCTCTATTTCCTTGAAAAAGGTGCTCAACCTACAAGAACTGTTTATGATATTTTAAGGAAAGCAGAATTTTTTAAAGAGAAAGAAAGAACTTTGAGTTAATTGAAGAACTAAATGAATCCAAAATAAAAAAGTAGGGGAGGATCATTAATATCCCTTAATTATTTAGACACAATTTGTCTCTTTTTTAGTACTATTTTTTTGCTGCATTTATGTCGTGCCAATCCAACAAAAGTTCTTATTTAATTTACTTATTTTTATTTAATTGTTTTTCTTACCATTGTATTTCTATTGACAAAGGTTTATTGAACAGCTAGAATTTGTAGCTAGATAGGTCTCTTTATCATCACTCCATATTCGGTATTTCTGTCTACACTTTGCTCAAATGATAGGGTTGCTCCCCCTTTGCATGTACTTTCATATAAGATTTTTCTATTTAAATGTTAAAAAGCTAAAAAATAACAATTCGGCTATTATGATTGGGGCTGCTCCTTTTTTAAGCTTAGTGAAATTTAACCGACCTGTTTATTTTGGTATTTGAGTGTTTTTAATGGGTGATAAAATCTTTGTTTTGATGTCTTGCTAATTCAGTGTTTTGCCAGGAGCCTCCGGTGTAATTCCATCGATTTTTGGATTTCGATAGTATCTAAGAAGATCCTATTTTATCTGGGTTGCTAACTCAATGGTAGAGTACTCGGCTTTTAAGTGCGACTATGATCTTTTACACATTTGGATGAAGCAACAAATTCGTCCAGACTCTTGGTAGAGTCTAGAAGACCGCGACTGATCCTCAAAGGTAATGAATGGAAAAAATAGCATGTCGTAATAAAATCAATTTTTTTTTGAATAAAAAAATTCCGATTTTCTGCGTCTAGCGAATAAATGGATAGAGCCTGGCTCTAATTCTGATAAAATAAAAAGCAACGAGCTTAACTTCTTAATTGAAATGATTCCCCGATCTAATTAGACGTTAAAAATAGATTAGTGCCTGATGCGGGGAAAGGTTGGGTTTCCTTATCGGTGGACCCTTTCATTTTTTTAGGAATCCTAATTATTCTTGATTATAGATTGAAAAGGAATGTTATGAATTGAATGTGTAAAAGAAGCAGTATATTGATAAAGAGACTGTATTCCAAAGTCAAAAGAGCGATTGGCCTGCAAAAATAAAAGAGTTGTTCTTTTTTGTAATTATTGTTTGTAATTATAACAAACATAAACTAATTAGATAGAAAAGGAGCAGAAAAAGGTCTATGGATTAGACTCCCTTTCTTTTCAGGGTTTGTTTTAAAAAATGTAACACCCTGTTCTGACCATATTGCACTATGTATCATTATTTGATAAATTGAGAAATGCTTTTTTTCTCTGATTGAAGTAGAAATACAAATGGAAAAATTCGAAGGGTATTCAGAAAAACAGAAATCTCGTCAACAATATTTCGTTTACCCATTTCTCTTTCAGGAATATATTTATGCATTTGCCCACGATTATGTATTAAATGGTTCTGAACCTGTGGAAATTTATGGTTGTAATAACAAGAAATTTAGTTCACTACTTGTGAAACGTTTAATTATTCGAATGTATCAGCAGAATTTTTGGATTAATTCGGTTAATCATCCTAACCAAGATCGATTGTTGGATCACAGCAATCTTTTTTATTCGGAATTTTATTCTCAGATTCTATCTGAGGGGTTTGCAATCGTTGTAGAAATCCCATTTTCCCTAGGACAACTATCTTGTCCGGAAGAAAAAGAAATACCAAAGTTTCAAAATTTACGATCTATTCATTCCATATTTCCCTTTTTAGAAGACAAATTTTTGCATTTACATTATATATTACATATAGAAATACCCTATCCTATCCATTTTGAAATCTTGGTTCAACTCCTTGAATACCGGATCCAAGATGTTCCATCTTTGCATTTATTGAGATTCTTTCTCAACTATTATTCAAATTGGAATAGTCTTATTACTTCAATGAAATCCATTTTTGTATTTTCAAAAGAAAATAAAAGACTATCTCGATTCTTATATAACTCTTATGTATCAGAATATGAATTTTTCTTGTTGTTTCTTCGTAAACAATCTTCTTGCTTACGATTAACATCTTCTGGAACCTTTCTGGA